GAAAAAAAAAAAAAATTGAACTTAAAATCTTTTCTGGGGATATCCATTTTCCGGGGGGGACAGATAAGATATCCCGACACAGTGGTATCTTGATACCACCAGGAACGGTAAAAACAAATTCTAAGGAATCAAAAAAAGTGAAAAATTGGATCTATATCCAACGAATCACACCCACCAAGAAAAAGTATTTTGTTTTGGTTCGACCAGTAATCATATATGAGATAGCGAGCGGTATAAATTTAGAAACACTTTTCCCCCAGGACCTATTGCAGGAAAAGGATAATCTGAAACTTCAAGTTGTCAATTATATTCTTTATGGAAATGGTAAACCAATTCGGGGAATTTCTGATACAGGTATTCAATTAGTTCGTACTTGTTTAGTGTTGAATTGGGACCAAGACAAAAAAAGTTCTTCTATCGAAGAGGCTCGCGCTTCTTTTATTGAAGTGAGCACAAATGGTCTGATTCGTAATTTCCTAAGAATCAATCTAGCGAAATCCCATATTTCATATATCAGTAGAAAAAGGAATGATCCATCAAGTTCAGGACCGATCTCTAATAATGATTCAGAGCGCACCAATATTAATCCATTTTATCCCATTTATTCCAAGACAAGGATTCAACAATTACTTAAACAAAATAAAGGAACGATTAGTACGTTGTTAAATAGAAATAAGGAATGTCAATCTTTGATAATTTTGTCATCATCTAATTGTTTTCGAATGGATCCATTCAGTGATGCAAAACATCACAATGTAATAAAAGAATCAATTAAAAGTAAAAGAGATCCTATAATTCCAATTAGAAATTCATTGGGCCCTTTAGGAACAGCCCTTCCAATTGCGAATTTTTATTTATTTTACCTAATATCAATAACTCATAATCAGGTCTCCGTAACTAAATATTTGAAACTTGACAATTTAAAACAGACTTTTCAAGTACTTAAATATTCTTTAATGGACGAAAACGGGAGAATTGTTAATCCTGATTCATGTAGTAACAGTAACAGTAACAGCGTTTTGAATCCAGTCAATTTGAATTGGTATTTTCTCCATCCTAATTTTTGTGAAGAAAGATTTACAATAATTAGCCTGGGACAGTTTATTTGTGAAAATGTATATATGGCCAAAAACGGACCCCATCTAAAAGCGGGTCAAGTTATAATTGTTCGCATCGACTCGGTAGTAATACGATCAGCAAAGCCTTATTTGGCCACTCCAGGAGCAACCGTTCATGGCCATTATGGAGAAATCCTTTCCGAAGGAGATACATTAGTTACATTTATATATGAAAAACCGAGATCTGGTGATATAACGCAGGGTCTTCCAAAAGTGGAACAAGTGTTAGAAGTGCGTTCAATTGATTCAATATCGATAAGTCTAGAAAATAGAGTTGCGGGTTGGAACGAGTGTATAACACGAATTCTTGGAATTCCTTGGGGATTCTTAATTGGTGCTGAACTAACTATAGCGCAAAGTCGTATCTCTTTGGTTAATAAGATCCAAAAGGTTTATCGATCCCAAGGAGTGCAGATACATAATAGGCATATAGAAATTATTGTACGTCAAATAACATCCAAAGTTTTGGTTTCAGAAGACGGAATGTCGAATGTTTTTTCACCCGGAGAACTAATTGGATTGTTGCGAGTGGAACGAACGAGACGCGCTTTGGAAGAAGCCATCTGTTATCGAGCCGTATTATTGGGAATAACGAGAGCATCTCTGAATACTCAAAGTTTCATATCCGAGGCCAGTTTTCAAGAAACTGCTCGTGTTTTAGCAAAAGCCGCTATCCGCGGTCGTATCGATTGGTTGAAAGGCCTGAAAGAAAACGTTGTTCTAGGTGGTATGATACCCGTTGGTACCGGATTCAAAGGATTAGTGCAAGGCTCAAGGCAACATAATAACATTCCTTTGAAAACCAAAAATAAGAATTTTTTTGGAGGGGGGGTTAGAGATAGAGATATTTTATTCCACCACAGAGAGTTATTTGCTTCTTGCATTTCTTTCTATGATACAGCAAAACAATCATTTATAGGATTTAGTGATTCCTAACCTACCTAACCTAAGAGTAAGATTTTTTTTAACTAACGCAATGGCGGTCCTGTGATTTGTTCCATGTGATTTTTTAATAGTAATAAAGAAAATAAGGAATAGAAAGAAATTCATTGCTTGGATCGTATATCAACGTTCAACTCCGGGAAAAGAGAAGGTTCCATCGGAACAATTATTTATTTCAGAGTACCCCCTCTCTCTTTTTTCTTTGAAAAAAAAAAAGAGAGAGAGGAAGTGTGGGGAGAAATGATAAGAAGATATTGGAACATAAATTTGGAAGAGATGATAAAAGCAGGAGTTCATTTTGGTCATGGTACTCGAAAATGGAATCCGAGAATGGCACCTTATATCTCTGCAAAACGTAAAGGTATTCATATTACAAATCTTACTAGAACTGCTCGTTTTTTGTCAGAAGCTTGTGATTTAGTTTTTGATGCAGCAAGCAGGAGAAAACAATTCTTAATTGTTGGTACCAAAAATAAAGCAGCGGATTCAGTAGCGCGGGCTGCAATAAGGGCTCGGTGTCATTATGTTAATAAAAAATGGCTTGGCGGTATTTTAACGAATTGGTCCACTACAGAAACTAGACTTCAAAAGTTCAGGGACTTGAGAATGGAACAAAAGGCAGGTAGACTCAACCAGCTTCCGAAGGGAGATGCGGCTCGATTGAAAAGACAGTTAGCTCACTTGCAAACATATCTGGGCGGGATAAAATATATGACGGGGTTGCCGGATGTTGTAATAATTGTTGATCAGCAAGAAGAACATACGGCTCTTCGGGAATGTATCACTTTGGGAATTCCAACAATTTGTTTAATTGATACAAACTGTGATCCGGATCTCGCAGATATTTCGATTCCAGCGAATGATGACGCTATAGCTTCAATCCGATTAATTCTTAATAAATTAGTATTTGCTATTTGTGAGGGTCGTTCTAGCTATATACGAAATCCCCGATTAATAATAAGATAGATTAATAATAAGATAAATAAATTATTTTGTGAACTCCATCGATTTATGGAATCGGTTACTATTCCGGAATCGTACAAAAGAGAAAAAGAGATAAAAAGCACTGGGTATATTATGTGATTTGTTGGTATCTGAAAAATATAATTTAAGTAGGCAAGTCGAAAAAAAAGATGGTTGAATCAAAATAATTCTTTTTAAAGTTTTCTTTTTTTCAGAGGGCAATATGAATGTTCTATCATGTTCCATCAACACACTAAAAGGGTTATATGATATATCCGGTGTGGAAGTAGGCCAGCATTTCTATTGGAAAATAGGAGGTTTCCAAGTCCATGCCCAAGTACTTATTACTTCTTGGTTTGTAATTGCTATCTTATTAGGTTCGGCCGTTTTAGCTGTTCGGAATCCACAAACCATTCCGACTAGCGGTCAGAATTTCTTCGAATATGTCCTTGAATTCATTCGGGATGTGAGCAAAACTCAGATTGGAGAGGAATATGGCCCATGGGTCCCCTTTATTGGAACTATGTTTTTATTTATTTTTGTTTCTAATTGGGCAGGGGCGCTTTTGCCTTGGAAGATCATAGAGTTACCTCATGGGGAGTTAGCCGCACCCACGAATGATATAAATACTACCGTTGCTTTAGCTTTACTTACGTCAATAGCATATTTTTATGCGGGCCTTAGTAAGAAAGGGTTAGGTTATTTCAGTAAATACATCCAGCCGACTCCAATCCTTTTACCCATTAACGTTTTAGAAGATTTCACAAAGCCTTTATCACTTAGCTTTCGACTTTTCGGAAATATATTAGCAGATGAATTAGTAGTTGTTGTTCTTGTTTCTTTAGTACCTTCAGTGGTTCCTATACCTGTCATGTTCCTTGGATTATTTACAAGCGGTATTCAAGCTCTTATTTTTGCAACTTTAGCTGCGGCTTATATAGGCGAATCCATGGAGGGGCATCATTGACTCATTTTGAAATACCTTAGCACAAGGTAATCTATGCCTTGTTCAAGAGAATCTACTTATACTTAATGAACCTAAATAGACAAAAAGGCCTATACGATCTAAAAGAATAAAAAAAAGGAAAGAGATCTAAAAAAAGATCTTTTTCCTAGAATTCCTTTGGATTGTTTATACTTTCTTCCATTTATACTTTCTTCCAATGAATATTCTCTTTATTTGTTTTGATTATTTTGTTTATTCAATTCCAAGTTAGGAGTAATAATCTGAATAAGACTTCTTTATTTGTTTATAACGTGTGATTAAAAAAAAGAGGTTCTATAGTATGATTTCCATTTCAGCCCTTTTATTCAATTCAACGTCAACGATTGATCAAAAAAAAATATTAATAAATAGTAAATTACAGCAACTTAGATCAACCAAAACAAAAGACTTCCGTTTCTATGCAATGATTCAGACTAATGAATTCATCCATTTAGATTGATTGTATCTGTGTGGGATAATGATAAGGAAGAGAATAATTTACAAAAAATGAGATTCAGAAAAAATAAATGGATTGTTTAGGAGAGTCGAATCAAACTAGGCCTATGTAATATATATAACGGCTATAAGCCAACTTAACTTTCTTTTTGTAAATATTTCAAAAAGAATTTTAGAATACGATTGAATCTAAAATACGGTTTACGTTATGGAAGAAGGACATGTATATGTAATATTAAGTATTACCTAGTTATATATGATATGAGTTAAAAGATATATCTAATCCGCCCTCCTACTACTGGAGATTTAAATAAGGATTCCACTAAAAGCCTTTCCTTTTCGTTTGTAACTGTGAATTTAATATTGAATAAAGAGATTAAATCAAGAAAAAGAAGGAAGAGCTAAAATTCAAAGAATAATTCGAAACAAAGAAAGAAACGTAAAAACAAAAAAATTGTATGAATTCACAAAAACTTTGTGGATAGGAACGAAAAAATGGATATCGAAGTAGTTCTGATGATTCAATATTATTCTTA